TGTATTGAACCGAAGCAAAAGCGTCCGTAACGGTCGGACGATAGTAAAAAGTCATAGCAAATCCTGTCGCCACTTGTACTAAAAAACAAGTCAGTGTAATTCCTCCTAGACAATAAAATATGTTGACATGAGGAGGAACATATTTACTAGTTATATCATCCGCAATCGCCTGAATCTCGAGACGTTCTTCAAACCAATCATAGACTTTATTGAGATAGGTGCGATTCCCCCTCAAAGAACCGTATAGGAGACTTTTATCTCGTACAGCTCAAGCAAAAACACCCAAAATCGGTTGGAGGGGAAATGGTAGAAAGTTTGAAACTTTTTCATTTCCGATTCAATCTTCTCTGAAGATCCGAAGGAAGAAAAATCCAAAAGCTCGTCTTTGTGGTGATAATACCAAATTCTCAAGTCGGCTCCGTTGTCTTTATCTTCATCTTTACGGGCCTCTTGAATGCTCTCTTCCCTATTTTTTGTTAGAATGTGGACTTTTTTTCTGATTTGTTTTCTTTATTAGTCATTATTAATAGGAATTCTCTTGTTAAGACCCGCTGAATCGATTACAACCTCAGATGCATACTAGAACCACGATGATTCAATAAAAAGACGAAGCTAAGCCTAAAGATTCCTTGAGTAAGAATGATTGGATCATCACTTATTTCACGAATAGATAAATTGACTCAAATCCAAAGAAACCTTTGGCTTTGAGTCAAAATAAGCATAAATGGTTGTTTAAAAGAAGAAATTGCGATTTCTAAATTCGAATTCGTTGAAAAAATTTTTAGGGGTCCGGCTGCGAGGTCTGAATATTAAGTATGAATCATAGTTAAAATAGTTCGGAATCTATTTCCTATATTCCGTGTTTCAGATACTCGAATAAATATCCGACGAAGTAGAACCGTCTCTCTGAAGATGACAGACCCCTTCTCTGTCCGATCAATAGGATCAATTATAACAAGTCACACACTCATATTCCAGAAAGACAGAACAAAATTCCACGATCGAACTACCAAAAGAGAACAGGCTAAAAATCCGAGCTCTAAAGGATTCATTTGGTATTGAAAAGCTAGGTTGGAGTTCTTATCGAGCTAATTCATTGAAATTCCATCCAATAAAACGGAAGAATTATAAATCTCCAAAATAATAGATAGAAATACCGCAAATAAGGCCATTGCGACACCCATCAAAGGGGTCGTTCCCCACCCCGGAGCGACTTTACCATATTCCGAATTCAATGGTTTTAATAAACTGCCCACATTCGTTCGTTTTGGACCGGATCGAGAATCGTTCTCAACAGTTTGTGTAACCATAAATCCTATTGTAGTCATTGAGATCTGTTGACTTTGTATACTCTTCCGTTGTAAATAAACGATCTTATCATAGATCCGTTGTGTTCTTGAAATTTTCTAATAATGGAAACAGCAACCCTAGTCGCCGTCTTTCTATCTGGTTTACTTGTAAGTTTTACTGGGTACGCCTTATATACCGCTTTTGGGCAACCTTCTCAACAACTAAGAGATCCGTTCGAGGAACATGGGGACTAGTTGAAGTAATGAGCCTCTCAATATGCAATATTGGGAGGCTCATTACTTCAATTGAAATCGAGATAATGAAAAGACTTTCATTTTTTAGTTGGAACTTTAGGCGGTTCTCTAAAAAAGATAGCGAAAAAAATGATCCCTAGCGTTGAGACTAAGAGGAATGTATAAACCAATGCTTCCATAGATTCGATCGTGATTTACAATTATAGCTTCCATACCTATTTGTTTTTTCTTTCTTTTATTGGGGACCATCTCCCGGCTACCGAAAGAGCAAGAGACAAAAAAACGGGGAGTCAAAGCAAGATTTCTCTGCTACCCTCTATCAATATCAAAATCACTAACAAATCATAAAAAGAAAATAGATTCGAAAGACATCAAAAGAAGGTTGGATCAGACTACTTGTCTTCTTGTAGTTGGATCTCCAAGTTTTTGGAAGGCTCCAAATTCTACTTGAGCATCCAAATCTGGGTCAATCCCAGCAAAAACATCTCTGAACAGGGTTCTAGCACCATGCCAAATGTGTCCGAAGAAGAAGAGCAAAGCAAATGAAGCATGTCCAAAAGTAAACCAACCCCTTGGACTGCTCCGAAAAACACCGTCGGATTTCAAAGTAGCACGATCTAATTCAAAAATTTCACCCAATTGAGCGCGTCTAGCATATTTTTTCACAGTTGCAGGGTCATTATAACTGACTCCATTGAGTTCGCCACCGTAGAACTCAACAGTTACACCGACTTGTTCGACACTATACTTCGATTCGGCTCTTCGAAAAGGAACATCCGCTCGAACAATCCCAGCTCCATCTACCAAAACGACCGGAAATGTTTCAAAAAAAGTGGGCATACGACGTACAAAAAGTTCACGACCTTCTTTATCTCTAAAGATAGGATGTCCTAACCATCCAACCGCTATTCCATCCCCGTTATCCATTGAACCCGCCCTGAATAATCCCCCTTTTGCCGGATTATTGCCGATGTAATCATAAAAAGCTAATTTTTCGGGAATTTTAGACCAAGCTTCTGATAAACTTTGATTTTCGGCTAACCCCGCACTAATTCGTCGATATATCTCTTGTTGGAAGTACCCCTGATCCCATTGATAACGAGTCGGTCCAAACAATTCGATCGGGGTAGTTGCTGAACCATACCACATAGTTCCGGCAACAACAAAAGCTGCAAAAAAGACAGCAGCGATACTACTGGAAAGGACCGTTTCGATATTACCCATGCGCAATCCCTTGTATAGACGTTGGGGCGGTCGGACGCTAAGATGGAATAGGCCTGCTAATATGCCCAATGTCCCAGCCGCAATATGATGAGAGGCTATTCCTCCCGGAACAAAAGGATCAAAACCTTCCACGCCCCACGCTGGATTTACCGGTTGTACTTTTCCAGTTAGTCCATAAGGATCGGACACCCATATTCCCGGACCATACAAGCCTGTTACATGAAATGCACCAAAACCAAAGCAAGCCACCCCCGCGAGAAATAAATGAATTCCAAAGATCTTGGGCAAATCCAACGAAGGTTTTCCTGTACGTTCATCAGTAAATATTTCGAGATCCCAATACACCCAATGCCAGATAGCTGCTAAAAAGCACAAGCCCGAAAACACAATATGCGCTCCGGCGACACCTTCGTAACTCCAAAGACCCGGAGATGTTATAGTCCCTCCTGTGATACCCCAGCCACCCCATGAATTGATTATTCCTAAACGCGTCATGAAAGGTATGACAAACATACCCTGTCTCCACATTGGATCCAGAACGGGGTCAGAAGGATCAAAAACTGCTAATTCATACAGAGCCATCGAACCGGCCCAACCAGCAACCAGAGCTGTATGCATTATATGAACAGCAAGCAACCGGCCGGGATCATTCAATACGATAGTATGAACACGATACCAAGGCAAACCCATGAAAATACCCCTTTATCAAAGAAAAAAGACACTACGCAACTTTATTGCATTGGACACGACTATACTCTGCCGATGTTACGTCCCCCGAGGAGAGGGCGATTAGTTCAGAGCAAGGGTTCAGAATTTGTTTGATTCTATTAGGAAGAATGGAACAATTTCGTTCGTAGGAAAAAAGAGAAGCAGATTTATTCTATACTCGATAAGTACCAATACGCAATGGGCCGCGCGATGCCTTTTCTATAAACGAATGTGCCCATCCTTGTTCATGATTACAGGGGCCTAGTTCTACGAATTGATCTTATTCATTCTGTCTTTCTTTATGCATTTTTGATAAAGAACAATATTATAAAAACAATAAAACCCTTCTTACGTTTTCACATCTAAAGTATAATATTTTTTTATTTTTTCTTTCATTTAATGCCTGTTGGTGTGCCAAAAATACCTTATGATATTCCTGGCGACGACGAAGACGAGGAAGCAACTTGGGTTGACTTATAGTGCGACTTGGCAGATCTATTGGGTCATATGGGCTTTCCCCCTTCTCTCCCCGATCAAGAGATCCTCTATTTCGCCCAAAAAAGATGAATTGGATCATCAAAAATTTGGAGCGTGAAGTGCAATTAGATCCTTTTTTTAAGGGGATTCAAATTACTATTATCAATTTAAATAATTTATGGCTGGCTCGGTTGGACTACGAAATTGAAATATCCAGACTTCGTTTAAAAAAACCAATTGGTAATATATCTACCATTACTCCTTATAAATTATAAAGGGATTCCTCTTTCTAAAGAAATCTTCTTTGGAAATAGAAGTGATTTTAAACTGTTCTCTTAATCAATCGAGTAATATGTATAAAGACCTCAAATATTTGCCGGACTGTACGGATTGAGAAAAAAGAAGTGGTAAGGGGAGTATTTGTCCTATATGTGCAAATCGAAGGCGGGCAGCTCTTTACCCGGAGTAGAGTATAAACCTAAAAAGAGTAAGATAAAAGAGGCCCAGTTTGGAACAAGAAAATGACATCGTGATTTGGATTGGATCTCGATGAAAGAATACATCAATGAAAAGTGAATTCGATCCGTTTAATGAATTCGTTTTTCTAAGGAAAGGAATCAAAACTCATCTTTATTGAAAAATCGAAGACAAATTAGGAGTCAGTAAAGAGCATGCTCTGAAATCCGAAAGGGGATTGGAATATACACATTGATTTTTTTGCAAATTTTTTTGAACCGTATGCGCCAAACGGCGCCTGTACGGTTCCTACGGAATACAATTTTAACCTAATCGACCGACTTTATCGAGAAAGAGCACTTTTTTTATTCAAAGACCTTAGTCCCGAGACGGCGAATCACATTGTCGGTCTTATGATATTTCTGAATATCGACGATTGTAACCAAGAGCAATTTTTATTTATAAACTCTATGGGTGGAGGAGTAATGCATGGGCTAGCTGTTCATAATGCGATAAATTTTGTGCTACCAGATGTACATACACTCTGTCTGGGAGTAGCCGCTTCAATGGCAGCTTTTGTCCTGGCCGGAGGCTCACAGACTAAACGTATAGCATTCCCTAACGCTTGGCGCCAATGAGGTTTTATTTGAAAGAAAAAAGACGACTATGCCTTCGCCATATGAAAAATGAATCTCCATATGCAATATGAATAAAAAAGTAATAATAGCATGGCACTTTGAATTCGATATACAAGAGTTTTTTTCAAAGCATTAGATTTTTTATCGAGAGAGTAGTATGAGATAAAAGGTATTTCCGATGTGTTCTTATCGATCGGCAGTGCAGTTCAGCGTCACAAACTTTATTTTCACACGGCAGATCTCTTAATAATATTTATGTTCGGAACTAGTGAAAAAAAAGATTCTTTTTTCCTTAGGGTATTTAATCAAATAAAAAGCAACTTTGGGATTGCTTAATCATAGACAAAAACGAAATATAGAAAGCAACGGAGCCATCATAGTAGTTTTTAACTCCCACGAAAGGAAGGGTGGTAATTTGATCATTTTCCGATCGGGGTCTAATCAATCCTATTTTTCTCTTTCGTTGGGGGGCGTAAGGATCAATTTTATTCTAGAGCCGTATGCAATGCATAGAAAGATGCCTGTACGGTTGTTCAATTCTATCTTTTTTCTTGCTATTCTTTTCTCTTTCTTTTATCTTCCCTTCATCATGTACAATAGAAAAAACTTTTATTTTGTTATATCATCAGGGTAATGATCCACCAACCTACTAGTACTTTTATTCAAGGCTACATGGAACAGGTAATCATGGACACAGATTTGGTGCTAAAACTACGTGAAGAGATCACAAATTTTTTTGTACAAAGATCGCACAAACCTTTCTGGATGGTCTTCGAAGACATGGAAAGAGATGTTTTTCTGTCACCAGAAGAAGCCAAAGCTTATGGAATTGTTGATTCTGTAGGGCTTCAAGGGCTTCAAGAGCTTCAAGGGCGTGAAGGGCGTAAATGATACTAGCCTGTATTTCGCGCAAATCCCTAATTTGAGATTACCCCTACCGACCGAGTTGACTCGGAATAATCCGGTTAAGTCGGAATAATCCGGTTAGGATGGATCTAAACCATCCAATTATATCTATATCTATGATTCAACATGCCAACTATTAAACAACTTATTAGAAAGACAAGACAGCCAATCAGACATGTCACAAAATCGCCCGCTCTTAAGAGATGCCCTCAACGTCGAGGAACGTGTACTAGGTTGTATGTGCGACTCGTTCAGATCATGAGCTAGAACAAAGGAAAGCGAACAAGTTTCCTGTATCAAAGGTCAGTACCGGTGAATAGGCTGGAATGAAAAAATGAACTCTATTTACTATCTAAAAAACGAAAATGGATCATATGCCTTTCATTGTGTAGGAAATTTATGGTTTCTCGTGGTGTAAATTCAATCACCTCAATTTAAGAATTCTCCATTGGTAGCAAATGCTTATCCATTAAGCGGAGGAACTCTTGGTTTCAATTTCAAAGATTAGGCCACCCTCTTGTAAGAACGGACTAACAGGGTCAGCTATCCAGCCAACCCTCATAATTAAATACCGTTACTGTATAGGTAGATCTCGTTGTGAAGACCTAGTTACTGGATAATTCATGGGTAGAGCTAAAGAATGTGAACTATACAAGTTTCCAATAGCATTAATTAAAGGCTCCGGTGTATAGAGAAGACCTCACCGTTTAAGAAGTAACCATAGAAACGATGGAATCCACTATTGCTTTAGAATTTATATTTCTTATTATCTTTTTAATACCTAGTAGAATCCAATTTCAAATTGTGAGGTAAAACAAAGGTCTCGAAAAAAATAAAAAATCGTGGTCGGGAAGGTTATCGTAGCCAAAGCCATTGGAATTTTGAGTTTATACATTGGAAAAACTCATTGGGTTATTAATAGACTCGGAAGGTGAAAAAAGAATAACTGCAAGAACGGAAATCAATTAGTTATTCGACAAAGTTTGATTTATGTATATTCAATGACCAGAACTAGACGGGGATATATAGCTCGGAGACGTAGAACAAAAGCACGTGCATTTATATCAAGCTTTCGGGGAGGTCTTTTAAAGACTCAACAAGACATAAGAGCTTTGGCTTCGTCTCATCGGGATAGGAATGGGCAAAAAAGAAATTTTCGTCGTTTGTGGATCACTCGAATCAATTCAGTAATTCGTGACGAATGGGTATATTATAACTATAGTAAATTCATCCATGATCTATACAAGAGACAGTTGCTTCTTAATCGTAAAATACTTGCACAAATAGCTATAGCAAATAAAAACTGTCTTTATCTAATTTCCAATGAAATCATAAAAAAAGAAAATTGGAAGGAATCTGCCAGAGTAATTTAAACGGAGTTCCCCGGAGAATGACCTCCGGGAAAGTAGAGTTAAAATGAATCAAAAAAGAAATAGGACTCAACACTTTCAATCAAAAATTTGGAGTTTGACTTCTGAATCCGATTTTTTATTTGTTTTTGTCTTACGAAACGAGAAGCAAAGCCGGTCCGGATTGTCGGATTTTTGCACAAAGCATCAATCTGCGTTTGAGTTCGGGTGTTAATTTTCATTCAAGTGACGAAAGAGTAAGCCTATTTTTTTTGTCTCTGACGGTCGCCTTCTAGTTCTGTGTGTTTCTCACAGTCGACTTATATTTCTTTCCGTCTGGCTTATATTTCTTTCTGTCTGACTTATAGTTCTTTCGGACTCTCGCGGTCGACTTGTTTCTTTCACCGTGTTTCTCATTAGTAATAAAAGGTAAGGAAGATAAAATACGAGCTTGTTTTATAGCAAGAGTCATTAATCGTTGTTGTTTCAAGGTCAATTTATTTACCCGTCTAGATAATATTTTTCCTTGCTCACTAATAAATCGACCAATTAAACTCATGTTTCTATAATCAATTCGATCCCCCGATTGGATCGGGGGCAAACGCCTACGCAAAGATCGCTTGGATTTAAGAAAAGGTCGCTTGGATTTAAGAAAGGGTCGCTTGGATTTAAGAAAAGGTCGCTTGGATTTATCCATGGTTTATTTAATTTATTTCTTTAAACCGAAAATCCTATTTCGGTTGGATCTAGAAAATGAATTAGAATACATAAAAACAATAGGATTTTCTTTCTATTCAAATTATCTTAGCAATAATTAGCATGGCATTTTTCCTCCTCCTCGGGAGGGTGCAAGTGCTCGGTTCGAGCTATTTCGTTATCTCCCCGTGAATCGTATGCTTGTAACAATATGGACAGAATTTTCTCAATTCCAATCGATTAGGCGTATTGTGCCGATTCTTTTGAGTCATATATCTGGAAATGCCTTTTGATGCCTTATTAACACCCTTTCGAACACAAGTAGTACATTCTAAAATAACTGTTATTCGGATATCCTTACCCTTGGCCATGAACCTCCTTTGGATTTTTTATTTACTCAACGCTTTTCCTTTCGATTCGAAATGAAGAAGAAAGAAAAAAGTAGAAGTTGCTAACTTGAACTCACATTATGAAAAATTTTGCTACAATCAATATATCCAAATAAGATCCAAAGATTTCGCAACGATATTTCAAATCACAGTACACGATTTCGTTTAAGTATCTTGTATAATACTCTTCGCTAGACCCACATTTTATAGTCTACTTCCATTCCTCTATTATTCTATTATTCGAATTTGAATCCGAATCCCACAGCCGTTGAATCCACTTTTCTTCTTTCTCTTTCCTCCCTTATTCTAAAAATAAGAAAAAATAGAGAAAAGAGAAATAGAGAAAAGAAAAATAGAGGGGGAGACGTGATTAGTGACAGCTATTTCATTGTAGTTCTAATCTTTTTTATTCTTTTCCACGTCGCTAACTAGAATGAAAAAAAGGGGAATGTCAACGCATCCGGGAAAAAACGATTAATCTCTATCAACAGACCTGCTAAAGACGCGAACCATAGCGCACTTAGTACCGGTGCCACGGAAAGATATGTTTTTAGATCTCGCATTGAAAACCCCCTTCATTTTATTGTAATACATAATGATAATACATATATGATCAGATGCATAGGTAGTTAACGACCACTTTTAATTGTACTAGAATTGTCCGCGGAATTTCTAATTCAAATTGACATGTACAATGATCCCGTAACTATATTCCCTATTTTTCTTAAAAGATAAGATAAAAACGTCCTTTTCGTCTCGAGCATTCCCCAAAAATAGTCATTGAATTTTCCAACAGATTCCGTTCCATTTTTCAAATGGATAAAATTTTTGTATGAATCTTAATGCATATTAATTATATGTTAAATGAGACCAAAAGGACGAAATGGACAGATAAATTCTATATATATATAGAATCGATAGACGAAAAAACGATGTGGAAAACAAGACGGGAATTCTCTACAATGACACTGTAGACTAATTGGAGGGATGTAGCGCAGCTTGGTAGCGCGTTTGTTTTGGGTACAAAATGTCACAGGTTCAAATCCTGTCATCCCTACCTATAACTACTCGAGAGAGCAGTAACGGGGGATTCGGTGAAATCGAGTCAAATTGGACAGATATAATCTTTCATTCTTATGATCCTATGTATAGTCTATCCATGATGTATTGAACTTACAAAAAGAATCCAACCCTTTTCTTTCCAGTCTTATCTGTTTTGATAAGAAAGCGCTCTTAGTTCAGTTCGGTAGAACGTGGGTCTCCAAAACCCGATGTCGTAGGTTCAAATCCTACAGAGCGCGAGTCCGTTCTTCTTAGATTGAACGAGCGTCACTAACTCGAATAGCAATTTGAATTTGACCTCCCGAAAAGGAGGTCAATCAAAAAACGCAATATTAATTAATCAAAGGTCCAACTGATCGCCGCGCCTGTATTGTAAATAGGCAGTTACAAATAATCCAGCCAAAGTAATAGGAATTAGACCTAAGACGATTCCAAATAGAAAAACTTCAATCATTTCAAGTTGTTTGAAAGGAGAAAAAAAGAGGTAATATCTCTCCCTAAATATTAATCCAAATTACCATCAATCTCAATGACCAAGAATTGGCAATTGA